CGATCGCAGATGTGCTAGAATCCCTACATAGAGCTCTCGTGCTCCACTAAACTAAGAAAAATAGGATGAAAAAGAAAGAAGCAACCCAGCGAGTTTACATTCTCTACTAGCTAGAGCGCCAATCCCCTTCCTGCTAGCCCATAATAGAGTCTGATAGCTACTCTTCCTACCTGGGGAAATTCAAAAAAGAACTTGCTTACTATGTGATGAGTGCATTGCTTTCAGGAGATGGAAACACTTCTATAGAAAATCAATATGCTACAGGTTAAAAACTTCGGCCATAACTGATTGATAGTCAGCTGCTAGCTCTGAAATTCCTTTCTTGCTGGGCTGTAGAGGGGGATCTTTTACAACGAGGAAGTCGCTAAAGTGTCCAAGGAAGCTATGATGGAGCGAATCGCGAAAGCGGTAAGAAGCGCGAGAGAAAATCGCGATGAAGAAGAATAAGGTAAGTGGGTGGTATCGAGAGCGAGCTCCGCCCGCGTTTTTGCGAGTGCCAGTAGTAGGATGGTATAAATATTCTACTCGTAGACGTAGGAATAAAAGAAAGTAGGAATTCCGAACTGCGTTACCAAAAGCTACAACTCTTGGAAGAGGCCTATCTAGGTGTTCCAGTTCAATCCTGGATTGTAGTGTCCTACCTTTTTGATCTCTTCTTCTGAGTATGTGAACGCAGAGGAGCGGAGAGCGCGAGTGAATTACCTTTTTAGGTTGCTTTGCTATCCCCACTCAAATCAAAAGAGAAGAAAGAGAATTCTAATGATGCCTACAGGGCTCTCAAGTGAGCTAGAAAGATAGAATGAGTCACTTCAGCAGTCAACGGGGGTTGAAAACTAAGCATAGATCCGGAGATTCTTGAATAGGGCAACCTTTCGAACTACGAATGACTTGATCCTCTAGGGAGGTACGTAGGCAAGCTCGACAAGAGCCCCAGTCAGTTTCAATGCTTCTTACATAGGAAACGAAGATAAAAAGGAAAGCAGAAAAGAAGCAAGGTACGAAGAACTCTTTTTTAATCCTGAATATTCTTTGCCTGAATTTAGCAAATTCCACCTAGTTGAAACTATTGATCCTAAGGAACTTACTGAATCAGTAAAAAAGGGGAAGGAGAGTGAAGTTTAGCCTATAGGGGACGAATGGATAACTAGTTTATCTAGAAAGACTGAGCCTTAGCATGCAGAGAAGAAGGGCTAGTCTAAAGCTAAGGCTGCTAAGTAAATCCTAACTGCTAAAGTAGAACTGATAGTAGTAGCGCATCAACAAGTGCCTTAGAGTTACATTTAACCTGAGCAGGAATTCTCCATTGATTCTTTCAATCTAGTACAGGTTCTACATCTCACTCTGTCTGTAATTCTATACCTCTCATCGATGTGTACTCTGTCTCATCGCGAGAAGAGGCTATCAGTGACTTTCTAGAGCGGACTGTAACTAAAGATAGAATAAAATAAATGAAATGTTCAGTTCGTCTGTACTCTGTAGTACATTAAATAGTTGCTATTTCTTTTCAATTGCTTGTTCTTTCGAGTTCCTTCGGTATCAGTCCTTCATTCTATATATGCTATTTCAATGAATCTGTATCAGTTCATAGACCGGTAACACTTAAGCTTGAGTTCATTCACCGGAGGGTAAGATAAAATAAGAATATCCTTTATGTATCAGTCAGTATAGGTATACCTCCTAGCGGTTACAGTCTTAGTGTACTCTGTTGTTAATTCTTTCTTCCTGTCCGGACTAACGGTTAAGGGAGAGGGAAAGGACGAGATTTTGACTCCCCTTCCGAAGCAACAAGATGCCAAAAAGAAGCTTATACCTATTTTGAAGTCTTGCTAGCCGGCAGGAAGACGGAATACGGAAAGGAGCTTCCCACACTACTCAAACTTCAGGCTCAAGCTAAGCATTCGCTACCTCGCGCAGCTTCTGCCTGCCCAGCAACCTTACTCTATAGCGCGCCCCTTTCAACCTAGGTTAGGCAAGCTTTCACAGAAAGACCTTGTTTTGGTTCTGGTACAGATTGATGATCGCTACGCCCTCCCTCCCTACTTTCCGTGGATTAGCTAGCCGCCTTACTTAGTTAAAGTGTCTCCTACTCAACCAATACAATAGGCGGGTCTTCTTCAGTCCGCTTGGAAAGCGTTATTATATCTTTTTCCAAAGTACCCGGCGCTTTAATTGGAGCTCTCCCACCTGCCAGGGCGATGGAATACTGATAAAGAGTCCAAGGGCTCCAGAGACTCATCCGCGAGAAAAGGAATATAAATTGTTTACTCGAGGGGATAATAGAAAGAGAATGGCTTTCTTGGAATTTATTCGGCCGGTTGGTTGGTAGATAACTAAATCCCTATCTCCCGGTGCCCCGACTGCTTCTTTCCTAGGAGCGATTCCTACCATTCCGAAAGCTTACTAGCTAGGCCGGCTTGCTTAACTTAACTACCGCTTCGCCCCTTGCCTTACTTTACCTGACCCCTAATCGTTGGGCATTCCTGGCTTGGAACCAGGGTGGCTTGCTTACCGGACTTGACTGAATTGCTTGCATGGGCAGACATCCCCTAGAGTCACTCCCCCGCCTGAGGAAGCTTCTTACCCAGCTTACTTCGATGACTTGGCTTCACACTTAGCCGGCTATTCTACCTACTTGGCGGAAAGCGGCCCTCAAAGGGGGCTTCAACTGATCGGAACTCATACCCGAAAGGGTTGGAGCAAGAAGTAGCCTAGCCGCCTATTCTGAATCTTCATCCCTGTGCTATCTGCTGTGGTTATAAGCTTAAGTACAGAGGGGAAGCGCACCTGAGCTGAGCGCCTTGTCCCAATCTTCCGATTACGGAGTTACTTACGAGTATGGGTATGACGCCCTGTCCTTCATGGACGGATACATGGGCTACAACCAAACTGCATCGATCCGATAATTTTATAATACCTTTTTTTATCCTCTCCTACGGCGGATCTGTGGCCATGAATGAAAGTTCCTTCTTTTGGCCCTCAATTAATTTGAACATTGAAGAGTAAATAGAAGATGCAATCAATAGATTGAAGCTGTGAGCGAATCTGTTTCAGGTACAGATGAAGAAGACGGTGCTATATCATATGTTTCGGTAGTAGTAGCTGTGATATCTTAGATATTATTAAAGGGAAAGGCTGCTTTTAGCTTTCCTTCCTTCTAATTTAGATTGGCACTTTAATCGGGATTGCCTTGGTTTTCATTCTACTCAAGTGAGCGACTCCGCTCTTCTCTCTTTCTACTTCCTTCTTCCCAGACCGGGATTCCTATAATAGTTGGGTAAGCCCAGGAATATAATATAGGAAGTGTGCCGTGAGTGGTAGCAGTTTTGTAAGGGCATGGCTTATGGCAGGGAGTGACCCGTCTTGTTGAGTCGACTGTGAACGCATGGTTAGCTCTTAAAAATAATAGCTCTTCTTCGTCTTTTACCCTTCCTTATTCCTTTCCTTGAACATTGATCAACGCGTGGGATCCTTACAAGCTCATGAAGACTAGTTAGTGACTTCGCTTCCCCTGCGAATTAATCAGTAGCCTGCCTTACGAGTGCAGCTACGGTAGTGTAGCGAGGCAAGTCTATGCCCATATTAAAGAGATGGGCCTCATCGAAAAAAAGTAGCTGCGCGTGCTAGGTTCTTTCGCCTTGAGGGTTGTCGCGTCTTAAGTTGTTGATGCTATCAAGTTAACTGTCCGGGAAAAAGTGTGAGGAGAATTGGGGCAAGCTGAGATCCGGCAATGGCCAATTGAATCAAGAGTCGTGATATCCAGGAATGGGATTGATGCTCAAGGCCAAATAGCCGATAAGAGAGAGTGCCTCACTTTACTGGGTGAAAAGGGATATTCCGATTTTCCCCCATCCCGAACAGGAGGCATAAAGATAGCATCGAAGACGAGGCTGCTAGTACGGAATATCTCGAGTCGAGTGAGACTTGAATAAGCTAATAACAGAAGGGCGCGCAGCAGTTTTGCCACTGTGAAGTTCCTGGGATTGGCATGTTCATCCGTGTAGCTCGGCACACCAGAAAGAGGTGACAGCTGCTCATGGTGGTTGGGGCATAAGGATTCAACAATCGCTATTCTTTTTCACCGCTAACCGTGCCATGAACAGCGTTCAGAGTTCGATTCTGTAACAGGACAAGTGTTGACCGATACTGCTCTACGCCTTACTAACAGCTATACCACACTAACTAATTGGCCTGGCCTATCCGGTTCTATAGATTAGACTGCCAAGCTCAAAGCTTAAAGGCAAAGATCACATTCCTACTGTCAAGCTAAAGGCGAACGAAAGAAGTGCTTGTTACATATTTTGAGTTTCAATAAAAATAGACTTTTTGGGAAAAGAGGTCTCAGTCCAGGTATAAAGGGGGTATAACCTCCTTTTAGGCGGCGCACTCTTCTATTGTTGATTAGAAAGGTGGGCCCCAGAGGAGGCGCACTATCCTGAGGATTAGACAGCAGAATCAATCTCTAAAGCAATTCCCGAGACCATTGATTAGAATGTTCCTGAGGCGGGCAGACAAGGTTAGCTTCGCTTTCATTGACAAATTCCATTTGGACTAGCCTAGTGGCACAATAAAAAGCGGATTTGCCTCAACAAGTCGTGTAGGAATCCGGGGAAATCTTTCCTAAAATGCGGTTTGTATCTCCACCACTTGATGTGGGGTTATCATAACATATCAGCATAATAAAAAGAATCCGGGCCTAGCAGCAAGATAGGTTGTCTTTGCTCCGCTCCTGGGTCATACCCTAAATAAGGGTGCCCCGACAATATCAATATGGAGTACCAAAACAGGGATGACCAATCGATGGATAGGTGGGGAATATTTCACTCTTTTTTGACTATAGTAGCGCCCATTTCCTTTGAGGATCGAGACTACGTGACAGACTATTTACAACATTAATCATAGGCATTGACTTTGAAGTATGGAGGGCCTCCTTCCTTGTGGTACGGTACTCCACCTTGCGGGGTTATATCCCATACGAAGAAGACCAAAATCTATACCTGGGTCGGGCACCCCCTAAATAGATTGAATCTTGATGAGTCGAAATTGCGTTGCCGGGCACTGCCAGTGAAACACTTCGTTTTGATGCTTTAAAGAATGCCTCTGGAAACAGCCCTACTAGTTTACCTGCTCGCCTACTACGGTTAAGGTTTCTGTCGAAAGGCAAACAATGTGGGTAGTACGATTATTCCTCTTTATGTTAGGCTGGCCTATAGCCCTTTTTAAGGTCTTTTTAACTACTAGGTATCTTCCTCGTCTCTGGTTGAAATAATTGATCATGAATAGTATGACACTGACTCAGATGCGGATCCGGGATAATTCTCCTCCTGCAGGACCGTTCTGAACCGAAGACCAAAGAGAAAGAATCCCTTGTTTCTAGGATCTAGAAATCGAACCGGCATAGCTTGAGAATGTAGGCTTCTACTCATCAATAGGTACCGAAGCCGAAAGAGTTTATTTAGGAATCTTTCCCCATAGGGGGTTACTCGCGCCTAAGCTGATGTCTGGAATGGCTGTAGTGGGAAAGACTCTTTATATAACATGGTTCCGACATCGAATGATTCCCCACAAGGTGCCTGAAACTCTCATTTTGACAGCATCCAGATTGTCAAAGTTTCATTCTCCGGTGCCCAATTCCTAACTTTTGCTTGGTGATTTGACTTTCGATTGAGGAACGGGGCTTGCCCTAGTATTCGAGTTCTTAATGATACATCGTAAAAACAAATCGTAAGATGAATCAACTACTTCCTAGCTAGGAGGACTACCCTCTATATTGACTTCGCTACTGAGACCGGGTCATGAGCTACTAGAGTTCGAAAAGCATGTCTTTACAACACAGCGCCTAGAAGAATGCTGATCAAATTCATTTCCTTTTCTTACCCACACACCAAACAAGATCGAAAAGAATGTCGTTCCTGGACTGCGGATTTGCTTTATTTCTGCTCTTCTCTGTTTACGGGGAATTTGATAGGATAGAGATCGGTCTTATAAGATTTTAGCCACCCCATCCTGACTCTAGCTAGCCTAATTGAAAGGGTGTTGGATAAAAAAGGACGATTTATCCCCACGGTGCGGTAGACTGCTCCATTGATAAGAACAGCCTTCCTCCGATGTGATTCTAGAGGATGAACTTGCGTTGGAATTATATAATATAGAATTTGAGAAAGAATCTCCGCCGTAGAGAACCGTCTTTGTCTCTCCGCTCGAGTTACTAACAAGAAATGTCTTGCTCCGCCAGATAGGAAGAGCAGAAGAAAGCATAGGCCGCATAGAGTCCATCGTAAACAGCGTAGTTAGAAAAGAGGAAAAATATCTTTCCCATTCTAGCAATTTGAGAAGGAATTCCCCTTTCCATTAAAAAAAAAGGGGGCTCGTATCCCCGCTTAATTGAAATTCATAAGGCTAAAAGCCTAAGACTATACTTGAACGGAAATGACTCTTTCCTCTCTGAAGTTCTAGCGATCTTCCCTAGAGTTCCGAAAAAAGTTCTCTAACCCCGACCCTTTCTAAATCCGTGTGATTGAGACAAGTAGGAGCAACTACATCCTTCAAGTCAGAACTAGTGCTTTCTGCGGTACGATCCGAACTAAATTAAGAGTTTTTTCTATATATGATAGTCATAGTTAGAGGGAAAGATGATAAGGCATATGCCAGAACAGGGCCTTAGGAGGGCTAATTTCCCGATCATGATTACGATTGGGCAAGGAAAGAATCTTGATTCTTCTTTTGACTCTAGAATAGAGCAGAGCAGCAAGAAAGACATACTTCCACGCGGGGAGAAAGGGGATCCTCCTTTCTTTTCGAAGGAGAGAGTCCATGAATAACTAATATCGAAAGATAAGATAAGTAAAGAGAGAGGGGAGGCAAACTCGATAACCGAGCCCGGAAAGACAATCACACTTCTATTTTCTCTGTACTGGGCATCTAATTTCTCAAGACAGTAGGGACACTGGAAGGACTTCACATTTCATAGGCGATAGAAGCACTGAGCTCAAGTGTTCTTTACTAGAAGCACAGGAAGAAGCTGGCTGAGTCGAAAGACGAAGAAAGTAGTTCAAGCTGGGTAACGAACAAGGGGGGCCTAGGCCGTGAAGGTAAAGTAGGGCAAGGCTTTCATCCTTCCCTTAGCCGGGATGCTACATTTAGAGAAAAAAGGAATTGCCTTTCAATTCTAAATCTTACTAAAGAGGATTAAAGTAAGCAATCGGCTACAGGTCATTAGATGTAGAAATTCAGGGTGATAAGAAGCTGACGGTTGCAGAAGATGGACTTCTTTGTTTTTGTTGACCCAGGTCTCGTGTGCCAGTAAGGGGCAAAAAGCGAAAACTAAGGGTAAAGCGAAGTAAATGGTTCTTTGAGCTTTCTTATTGAATGTTCGTTTAGGCAATTCAATTATAGAGACACAGGCTATTCCAGAGGGCTCTCCCTTAATTGAAAGCTCATATTATTTATATATAATTGGCTCATTTAGTTAGATCTGAGGCCGGCATAGGCAGCAAGAGAAGAAAAGGCATAAGGTGAAGCATTTAAATAAGATAGGCATCTATAAAGGGTCCGGAAACCTTATGACCAGCTAAGAGACTTTCCTGCATGCACGTGAAGCTAAGCTTTGAATTGATCTGATCTTCGCGCTTTACCTTTTCAAAAATGACAAAGCTAAGGAGACAGATAAAAAAGGATAAACCTTTACAAAGCCTTAAAGGCCTTACGCTCGGGCTTACCTTTTGGTAGTCCCTTCGCTATACTTAAACTAATAAGAAAAAGTATAATGCATACAAGAGTGAAGAGGGGAATTTACCATCTAATCTATGTCAGGTGTGTCACATAAAATATTGTATAAGTTAAGTAATCTGCTTGTGCCAAAAGGATAGCTGAGGGCCGGTATCCCATATAGGCGGCACAATAGGATTGCTCGATTTGGCCATTGCGCTAAGGGATTTCTAAAAAGGTAAAGGCCGTCCTGATTGTCAACCAAAAACTTGTGACTTTAGGGATTGTTCGTGCATAAGCGAGGCGCTCCCTTTTCCAGCTAGGGCGCCCTCTAGTTTGTTTTGAAGCAGGGCCCGACGGGTTCTCCGCTTCCTTCTTCCAAAAGATGTGGCCCGGCATGGCTTGATAGTGGTCTAAGGATTTCCCTGTAGGTGGTCCGCTTACTGTGCTATTTCAATGCTTCGGGGAACAACATAACATGTCGAAGGAACAAAGAGGAAGAAGGCTCGGTTGACTTGGCTCAGTTCCTGGATATGCGCACTCAGTCATCTCCTTTCCCCGCTAATTCATTCTCTTGATCTTATCAGAAGCCGGAAAAGGCAGGTGTATTGATGAGGGTCTATGTGATACCTATCGAAATCCAATAGTACACCCCAGGAAGAGGGCCCCTTAGGCGAATAGCTTCTAGGAATAGCGCTCCTTAGGCCTACTTTCCTTTCTCCCTATCCTGCTATCCTATTCACTTTAGGTCAGACCACAAAGAAGTCGGCTTCCTTATTGCTCTCTTGGGCTTCCTAATTTCAAAGTGCTTTGTCTTTTGTGTTTCAAATCTATTTCTTCTGTCTCTGTCGATGCCAAATGCTGAAATGGGACCGTGAAAACAACCCACCACTCAAGCTTGCTTTGCTCTCGCTCCGCTCGCTCCCACTTATTTTCCTCCCGCTCTAATGAAAGATCTTTCACTTCGCGGGAACCTCGCTAACCTTCTCGGCTAGTTACTCTGACCACAGAGCAGGGCCCCTTCTGCTCTGCTTTTCCCTCCCCTCCGAATTGAAATCCAAGCCATCATGTTGGGATCTTAAAAAACTTGTTCTTAAGGTAATCGCGAATAAGCGATTTAATGTTAATGAAATTTCTTTCTTGGAAAGAAGGATGTCTCCAGTCTTGGAGATCAGCTGGATTTTGCTGATCATTAAGACCCAGCTCTTTCATGATTTCAAAAGCAACATCTGAGTAGACTTGATGGGAATTTGGAATAAGAAGGGAAAGATGCCGGGCGCCCCCTTTTTCAGATTCCTCGCGAACCAGTCCACTTATTATTTCCTGGATTTCCCCTCTGAGTCCAATCACCTCCTCGTTATTAGCGGGGGGCAACTTCAGGTGGTAGTGGTGGAGCCGGGGCCAGAGTAAGAAGTTGTTCCATCTCCGGAGATCAGGTAGAGCCTCTACGCCTTCTTCCTTTGCTACAGCTATCGGGTATTCATTCAAAAACAAAAAGAATGCATTTACGGGGAGGATAACTTGAATCTAGTTAGGGTGTCCTCGTAAAATAAAAAAGTAATGAAGTCCAGTATCCGTCTTAGAAGACCGAGTGCCAGAAGGCAGATGAGCTAACCTCTTTCACCTGAGTAGCCTGACAGATAGATTGAGTAGTCTACTTGATCTCATCTTAGGCTAACAGGAGTACGACTTGAGTGATGGATGAGTATGCTTCAAGCCAGATTCTCAGTCTTCTTTTCTTACTCATTGGCTGTGATAGAATCTGCTCTTAGTGGGATTTTATTTTCCTTGGAGCTCTTTGCAAGAAAGGGATGCGAGAATGCCTTCTTCGACGAATAGCTGTTGCTCTAGCCAATAAGCTTTAGTCATATTTCTTTTTATTGCATTGCATTAGTCTTCGTGCATTACTGGATTTCCTGTTGCTGCAAGGAAGCTCTTTTCAAGTTAGAAATTTTCATCTAAGTCCTTCCAGATTTCCATGCTCCGCTTCTATTGGCATTGAATCCCCTGCTACAGTTGGAGAAGAAGCTGCTATTGAATCAATCCAGTGAACGAATCGGATGTTGCAAGAAGTTGGTTCTATCTTTCTTTTGTCTTTTTCGACCATTGCAAGAGCGAGGTTTTTGAAATCCACCGGTGAGATACACGCGAAAAACATGTAGAATCATCATTAAGACCATCATACTTGCTGACCATCGATGAACTGATCGGATTAACCAACCAAAGTTCGCTTCCGTCATTATGTATTGAACAGAGGCAAAAGCTTCAGTAACGGTCGGACGATAGTCAAAAGTCA